GACAAGCATTTGCCGCAGGAGGTCGTGTGAACCAAAACCCTATTAATAGATAGGAACACATTCCAACCAATTCCCAAAAAATATAAATTTGTATCAAATTTGAACTAGTAACTAATCCCAACATGGAAGTACTGAAAAAACTCATATAAGCAAAAAATCTCAAGTATCCTTGATCGTGAGCCATATAATTATCACTATAAATAAGAACCATAATTCCAACAGTAGTGATTAACATCAACATAATAGAAGTAAGTGGATCAATCAAGCAGCCAAATTCTAAAGAAAAATCATTATCGAGGGTCCAAGACCATACATATTGATAGATATAACTGCTATTTATTTGCTGAATAGACAGATTAATTGAAAAAATCATGACTATACTTAACAATAAAATACTTGGAAAAGCCCACATACGATGAAGATTTTTTGTTGCTGTCGGAAAAATAACAAGTCCCACTCCTATTAATATAGGAACTAGAAGTGGAATTAAAGGTAAAATACACGCATATTGATATGTCTGTTCCATAAAAAAAGGTTTTTAAAATTTTTAATTAATATTAACGGTTTCCAATTCACCCGACCTTACCTCTTTTGAAAGGAGTCAAGAAAAAATGAAAATATGTACTAACTTAAATAAAATTTTGGAATTTTTATTTCTTCTTACTTATTCGTTCTGAATTTCTGCTAAATACTTCAAATATTCAAATCAAGAAGTTACAATTGGTCAAATCATATGAAAGAAATAGATTAATTACGAATTTCCTTCCAATTTTCAAATTCAAGTCAAATTGGGCATATTTTTCCCGGATTTGACAAGTTATTAAAAATCAGATTTTTTTCTATTTTTAGAACTATTTTATGCTATTTTGCCATATTGTTCACCCATTTTATCTATTCTTTTCTATTTTTCTAAAAAAATATTTTCTAGAAAAGAAATAGATAGTGAATCAGAAAAGCTCATATTTTTTTGAACAATAGATGTCTTTCACATCCAGCTATACCAATGAGTAATCTCTTAATTTTTATTTAAATGGCAGTTCCAAAAAAACGTACTTCTGCATCAAAAAAGCGTATTCGTAAAAATTTTTGGAAAAAGAAGGGGTATCGGGCAGCGTTAAAAGCATTTTCCTTAGGTAAATCTCTTTCTACCGGGAATTCAAACAGTTTTTTTGTGCGACAAACAAATAAACTAAGTAATAAAACATAACACGTTGGAATAATCTAAACCGGCCTGACTCAAAAGTGGAGTCATTTCACTTCAAAAACCAAATTCCCGAATTCCATTTCCTTCAACGAGGAATGGAATTCGTTCCGCTCTTATAGCATATGGAGAATAATAATTTTTCTGTTTACCCTTACCCAATTCAAATTGGATAAATATGTGTAAATTTTGAATGATGTAAAATAGGTTTTTTTTTGTTCATTGATAAAACGACTTTTTGGTTTCACTTTTTGAAATCAAATAAATCAAAAACAGTTAATTAAAAAAAATGTTTTTGAGGGAGGGTTCTATTCCTTAATTCATAGTAGGATTTACAAGAGTTGAGTGGAGAAGAGTCTAAAATACAAAATAAAACAAAAATCCTAAACGAAACGAATGAACCTTCAAATACCTATTTGAACAAATTTTTATTCATCAATTTTAATCTTTCCTAAAAAATATTGCACTCAATTAAATTCGTAAATCTAGACGATTATTTATTCATAGGTTATTATGAGGTCAAGACAGGCCGCTATGGTGAAATCGGTAGACACGCTGCTCTTAGGAAGCAGTGCTAGAGCATCTCGGTTCGAGTCCGAGTGGCGGCATATTATCTCTTAAAAAAATAAAATGGATCCTATAATAAATTCAATTGCGAATTTCGATTTTATAATTAAGGAACTCTTTATTTTATGATATTTTCAACCTTAGAGCATATATTAACTCATATTTCTTTTTCGATCGTTTCAATTATAATTACAATTCATTTGATAACCTTTTTAGTCGATGAAATCGTAAAACTAGATGATTCATCCAAAACGGGCATGATAATGACTTTTTTCTGTATAACAGGATTATTAATTTCTCGTTGGATTTATTCGGGACATTTTCCACTAAGTGATTTATACGAATCGTTAATTTTTCTTTCATGGAGTTTTTCCTTTATTTATATAGTTTCATATTTCAAAAAAAACCAAAATATTCTAAGCACAATAATTGGCCCAAGTGCTATTTTTTCCCAGGGCTTTGCTACTTCAGGTCTTTTAACTGAAATACACGAATCGACAATCTTAGTACCCGCTCTTCAATCCGAGTGGCTAATAATGCACGTAAGTATGATGATATTAGGCTATGCGGCCCTTTTAGGTGGATCATTATTATCAGTATCACTTCTAGTCATTACAGTTAGAAAAAAGAGAAAGCTTTTTTCTACGAGTAATCATTTATTGAATTTAAATGAGTCATTTTTCCTTGGCGAAATTGAATACATGAATGAACAAAGGGGTTTTTTCCAAAAAACTTCTTTTTTTTTCGCAAGGAATTATTATAGATCACAGTTCATTCAAAAATTGGATTATTGGAGTTATCGAGTTATTAGTCTAGGATTTATCTTTTTAACCGTAGGAATTCTTTCTGGAGCAGTATGGGCTAACGAAGCATGGGGATCCTATTGGAGTTGGGACCCAAAGGAAACTTGGGCTTTTATTACTTGGATCATATTTTCAATTTATTTACATACTCGAACAAATATAAAACTGAAGGGTACAAATTCAGCAATTGTAGCGTCTATTGGATTTCTTATAATTTGGATATGCTATTTTGGAGTCAATCTATTAGGAATAGGACTACATAGTTATGGTTCATTTACATTAACATCTAATTGAATTCAAAAAAAGAAAAAGGGTGGTTATTGCAAATAGTAATAAAAGGGTGTACAACGCAGATCAGATAAAAAAACTTTGTGTTAATTGGCGAGAGCCTGTCGAATCATATATGATTCGACAGGCTCTTTGTCATTGTACCATTTTACAACGAACGCTTTTGTAAATGATAAGATTTATAAATTATCTAAAAAAAGAATTAGATAGAATAACTTCAACCTTTTCAACTGATAGTGAAAGAACGAAATCGGGGTACATACCAATACCGAGTACGGGTAAAAAAATAGAAACCGAAAGAAATAACTCTCGCGGCCCAGAATCAAAAAAATAAGAGTCTGGGCCATTAAATATCTTGTATCCATAAAACATCTGTCGTAACATAGATAATAAATAAATAGGAGTTAATATCATTCCAATTGCCATTACAAAAGTAATTGGGAGTTTTGTCATTAAAAGATATTTTGGACTAGTAATTAGTCCAAAAAAAACTATTAATTCAGCAACAAAACCACTCATGCCAGGTAATGCAAGAGAGGCCATCGAAAAGCTACTGAACATCGTGAATATTTTTGGCATTGGAATACCTATTCCGCCCATTTCGTCAAGATAAACAAGACGTATTCTATCATAAGTTGTTCCGGCCAAGAAAAAAAGCGCCGCGCCAATAAATCCATGAGAGATTATTTGTAAAAGGGCTCCGTTGAGACCCATATCTGTGATAGAACCAATTCCTATAATTATGAAACCCATATGAGATACAGAGGAATAGGCTATTCTTTTTTTTAAATTCCGTTGGCCGAGAGATGTTGAAGCCGCATAGATTATTTGCATTGCGCCTACTACCATTAACCAAGGGGAAAATATAGAATGAGCATGAGGAAATAATTCCATATTGATCCGAACTAATCCATACGCTCCCATTTTTAATAAGATTCCGGCTAGAAGCATACAAGTACTATAATGTGCTTCTCCATGGGTATCGGGTAACCATATATGTAGGGGTATGATTGGCAATTTGACAGCAAAAGCAAGAAAAAATCCAATATAAAATAGTATTTCCAAGTTCACAGGATAGGGCCGGTTGGCTAATATTTCAAAATTTAATGTTGGTTCAGTAGAACCATATAAACCGATACCCAGAACTCCCATTAAAAGAAAAACAGAACCCCCCGCCGTGTACAAAATAAATTTTGTAGCTGAGTACAGACGTTTTTTTCCTCCCCACATCGATACAAGTAGATAAACGGGAATTAATTCTAACTCCCACATGAGGAAAAAAAGTAAAAGATCTCTAGAAGAAAATAATCCTATTTGCCCACTGTACATCGCTAACATCAGGAAATGAAATAATCGCGAATCCCGAGTAACCGGCCAAGCCGCTAAAGTAGCTAAAGTGGTGATGAATCCCGTCAGTAAAATGGGTCCTATAGAGAGTCCGTCTATTCCTAATCTCCAATGGAAATCCAAAAAATGGATCCATTTATAATCCTCCATTAGTTGAATTAGTGGATCATCCGATTGAAAATGATAGCAGAATGCATAAGTCGTTAGAAGAAGTTCTAATATACACATACATATAGTATACCAGCGTATTACTCTATTTCCCCTGTGTGGAAGAAAAAAAATGAAGCAACCCGCAAATATTGGTAAAACTACAATTATTGTTAAGCAAGGAAAATGGTTCGTGGTAAAGACAAGATACACTTGGGCCAGAAAAATCCGTGCTCAAAATCAAATTGAATTGAGCACGGATTTTTTCGATAAAAAAAAAAAATGGATTCAAGTAGATTTTTATGGAATGTATCAATAAGCTAGACCGATACTGCGAGTTGTTTCATGCCATAAATAAACACGAACGCTCAAAAAATCCGTTGGACAGGCGGATTCACATCTCTTACAACCAACACAGTCCTCGGTCCTTGGAGCAGAGGCGATTTGTTTAGCTTTACATCCGTCCCAGGGTATCATTTCTAATACATCCGTGGGACACGCTCGGACACATTGAGTACATCCTATACATGTATCATAAATCTTTACTGAATGTGACATTGGATCTATACGTTTTTGAACGCCATAAATTTTCGGTCTAGTAAACTAACTTAAAAATGAATCCTATAGTTAGATACCAGACGAATCAA